TTCCATTGGACCCAGAAATGAGACATTGGAAGAATCTTTTTGGTCTTCCAATATCAATAGGTTGATTGTTTCGCTCCTGTATCTTCCAAAAGGGAAAAAGATTTCTGAGAGTTGTTTCATGGATCCGCAAGAGAGTACTTGGGTTCTCCCAATAAATAAAAAGTGTATCATGCCTGAATCGAACCGGGGTTCGCGGTGGTGGAGGAACCGGATCGGAAAAAAGAGGGATTCTAGTTGTAAGATAGCTAATGAAACCGTAGCTGGAATTGAGATCTCATTCAAAGAGAAAGATAGCAAATATCTGGGGTTTCTTTTTTTATCCTATACGGATGATCCGATCCGCAAGGACCATGATTGGGAATTGTTTGATCGTCTTTCTCCGAGGAAGAAGCGAAACATAATCAACTTGAATTCGGGACAGCTATTCGAAATCTTAGGGAAAGACTTGATTTGTTATCTCATGTCTGCTTTTCGTGAAAAACGACCAATTGAAGGGGAGGGTTTCTTCAAACAACAAGGAGCTGAGGCAACTATTCAATCAAATGATATTGAGCATGTTTCCCATCTCTTCTCGAGAAACAAGTGGGGTATTTCTTTGCAAAATTGTGCTCAATTTCATATGTGGCAATTCCGACAAGATCTCTTCGTTAGTTGGGGGAAGAATCAGCACGAATCGGATTTTTTGAGGAACGTATCGAGAGAGAATTGGATTTGGTTAGACAATGTGTGGTTGGTAAACAAGGATCGGTTTTTTAGCAGGGTACGGAATGTATTGTCAAATATTCAATATGATTCCACAAGATCTATTTTCGTTCAAGTAACGGATTCTAGCCAATCGAAAGGATCTTCTGATCAATTCAGAGATCTTTTCGATTCCATTAGAAATGAGGATTCAGAATATCACACATTGATCGATCAAACAGAGATTCAGCAACTAAAAGAAAGATCGATTCTTTGGGATCCTTCCTTTCTTCAAACGGAACGAACAGAGATAGAATCAGATCGATTCCCGAAATGCCTTTTTGGATCTTCCTCAATGTCCCGGCTATTCACGAAACGTGAGAAGCAGATGAATAATCATCTGCTTCCGAAAGAAATCGAAGAATTTCTTGGGAATCCTACAAGATCAATTCGTTCTTTTTTCTCTGACAGATGGTCAGAACTTCATCTGGGTTCGAATCCTACCGAGAGGTCCACTAGAGATCAGAAATTTTGGAAGAAAAAACAAGATGTTTCTTTTGTCCCTTTCAGGCGATCGGAAAATAAAGAAATGGTTGATATATTCAAGATAATTACGTATTTACAAAATACCGTCTCAATTCATCCTATTTCATCAGATCCGGGATGTGATATGGTTCCGAAGGATGAACCAGATATGGACAGTTCCAATAAGATTTCATTCTTGAACAAAAATCCATTTTTTGATTTCTTTCATCTATTCCATGACCGGAACAAAGGGGGATACACGTTACACCACGATTTTGAATCAGAAGAGAGATTTCAAGAAATGGCAGATCTATTCACTCTATCAATAACCGAGCCGGATCTGGTGTATCATAGGGGATTTGCTTTTTCTTCGGTCCGGATCCACTGCGGGAATGATTTGGAAGATCCAAAACGAAAAACAGCGGTATTTGCTAGCAACAACATCATGGAGGCAGTCAATCAATATAGATTGATCCGAAATCTGATTCAAATCCAATATAGCACCTATGGGTACATAAGAAATGTATCGAATCGATTCTTTTTAATGAATAGATCCGATCGCAACTTCGAATATGGAATTCAAAGGGATCAAATAGGAAATGATACTCTGAATCATATAACTATAATGAAAATGAAATATACGATCAACCAACATTTATCGAATTTGAAAAAGAGTCAGAAGAAATGGTTTGATCCTCTTATTTCTCGAACCGAGAGATCCATGAATCGGGATCCTGATGCATATAGATACAAATGGTCCAATGGGAGCAAGAATTTCCAGGAACATTTGGACCATTTCGTTTCTGAACAGAAGAGCCTTTTTCAAGTAGTGTTCGATCGATTACGTATTAATCAATATTCGATTGATTGGTCCGAGGCTATCGATAAACAAGATTTGTCTAAGTCACTTCGTTTCTTTTTGTCCAAGTCACTTCGTTTCTTTTTGTCCAAGTCACTTCTCTTTTTGTCCAAGTTACTTCTCTTTTTGTCCAAGTCACTTCCCTTTTTCTTTGTGAGTATCGGGAATACCCCCATTCATAGGTCCGAGATCCACATCTATGAATTGAAAGGTCCGAATGATCAACCCTGCAATCAGTTGTTAGAATCAATAGGTGTTCAAATCGTTCATTTGAATAAATTGAAACCCTTCTTATTGGATGATCATGATACTTCCCAAAGACCCAAATTCTTGATCAACGGAGGAACAATATTCCCATTTTTGTTCAAAAAGATACCAAAGTGGATGATTGACTCATTCCATACTAGAAATAATCGCGGGAAATCCTTTGATAAC